TTCCGTTATTGTCGTAGGCCCTGCACTTTCATTACATCGGTGTGGATTGCCCCGTGAAATTGCAATAGAGCTCTTCCAGACATTTGTAATTCGTGGTCTAATTCGACAACATCTTGCTTCGAACATAGGAGTTGCTAAAAGCAAAATTCGGGAAAAAGAACCTATTATATGGAAAATACTTCAGGAAGTTATGCGGGGGCATCCTATATTGTTAAATAGAGCGCCTACTCTGCATAGATTAGGCATACAGGCGTTCCAACCCATTTTAGTCGAAGGGCGCGCAATTTGTTTACATCCATTAGTTTGTAAAGGATTCAACGCAGACTTTGATGGGGATCAAATGGCTGTTCATGTACCTTTATCCTTAGAGGCTCAAACAGAGGCTCGTTTACTTATGTTTTCTCATATGAATCTTTTGTCGCCAGCTATTGGGGATCCCATTTCCGTACCAACACAAGATATGCTTATTGGACTCTATATATTAACAAGTGGGGCTCGCCGAGGTATTTGTGCAAATAGGTATAATCCATGGAATCGCAAAAACAACCAAAATGAAAGAATTGACGATAAGAATAAGAATTCTAAGTATATGGCAGAACCCTTTTTTTGTAATTCCTATGATGCAATTGGATCTTATCGTCAGAAAAAAATCCATTTAGATAGTCCTTTGTGGCTCCGGTGGCGACTAGATCAACGTATTATTGCTTCAAGAGAAGCTCCTGTCGAAGTTCACTATGAATCCTTGGGCACCTATCATGAGATTTATGGACATTATCTAATAATAAGAACTATAAAAAAAGACATTCTTTTTATCTACATTCGAACTACTGTTGGTCATATTTATCTTTATCGAGAAATTGAAGAAGCTATCCAAGGATTTTGTCGAGCCTGCTCATATGGTAATTAATAATACCATACTTAAGTAATTCTATGATATCGGCGACATTCGAGTCTTTCGGGTTAAACTAGGATCACAATTCGTTTATTTTTCGGTGAATTAAGATCCAGAAAAGGAAGTTTTCTAATCATGAACTCAAAACCATTCATTGTCTAATTCTACTTAGCAGAATATGGAGGTACTTATGGCAGAACGGGCCAATTTGGTCTTTCACAATAAATCGATAGATGGAACTGCCATGAAACGACTTATTAGCAGATTAATAGATCATTTTGGAATGGCATATACATCACACATCCTAGATCAAGTAAAGACTCTAGGTTTTCAGCAAGCCACTGCTACATCCATTTCATTAGGAATTGATGATCTTTTAACAATACCTTCTAAAGGATGGCTAGTTCAAGATGCTGAACAGCAAAGTTTGATTTTAGAAAAACACCATCATTATGGGAATGTACATGCAGTAGAAAAATTACGTCAATCCATTGAGATATGGTATTCGACAAGTGAATATTTGCGACAAGAAATGAATCCTAATTTTAGGATGACTGACCCTTATAATCCGGTCCATATAATGTCTTTTTCGGGAGCTAGAGGAAATGTGTCTCAAGTGCATCAATTAGTCGGTATGAGAGGATTAATGTCAGATCCACAAGGACAAATGATTGATTTGCCTATTCAAAGCAATTTACGCGAAGGACTCTCTTTAACAGAATATATCATTTCTTGTTACGGAGCCCGCAAAGGGGTTGTAGATACGGCTGTACGAACATCGGATGCAGGATATCTTACGCGCAGGCTTGTCGAAGTAGTACAACATATTGTTGTACGTAGAACAGATTGTGGCACCACTCGAGGTATTTCTGTAAGTCCTCGAAACGATAGGATGCCGGAAAAAATTTTTACCCAAACATTAATCGGTCGCGTATTAGCAGACGATATCTATTTAGGTTCGCGATGCATTGCGACCCGAAATCAAGATATCGGGGTTGGGCTTGTAAATCGATTCATAACCTTTCGAACCCAACCAATATCGATTAGAACTCCTTTTACTTGTAGGAGTACGGTTTGGATCTGTCGATTATGTTATGGCCGAAGTCCTACTCACGGCGACCTGGTTGAATTGGGAGAAGCTGTAGGTATTATTGCGGGTCAATCCATTGGGGAGCCTGGTACTCAACTAACATTAAGAACTTTTCATACGGGTGGAGTATTCACAGGGGGGACTGCAGAACATGTGCGAGCCCCCTATAATGGAAAAATCAAATTTAATGAGGAGTTGGTTCATCCCACTCGTACACGCCACGGACATCCTGCATTTCTATGTTATATAGACTTGTATGTCACTATTGAGAGCGAAGATATTCTACATAATGTGAATATTCCGCCAAAAAGTTTTATTTTAGTTCAAAACGATCAATATGTTGAATCCGAACAAGTGATTGCGGAAATTCGCGCGGGGGCATCGACTTTGAATTTTAAGGAAAAAGTTCGAAAACATATTTATTCTGACTTAGAAGGAGAAATGCACTGGAGTACCGATGTGTATCATGCACCGGAATTTACATATGGTAATGTTCATCTCTTACCAAAAGCAAGTCGTTTATGGATATTATCCGGAAGGCCATATAGATCCAGTGTAGTCTCCTTTTCACTCCACAAGGATCAAGATCAAACGAACACGCATTCTTTTTCTTTTGAACAAATAGATATTTCTAACCCCTCAATGACTAATGATCAAGTCAAAAATACATTTTTTGATCCTTCTATTAAAAAATCTAGTAACAAAGAGCATAGGATTCCTAATTATTCAGAACTTAATCGAATAAGTCATTGTAATTACATATATCCTGCAAAAAACGCCAATTTATTGGCAAAGAGGCGAAAAAATAGATTCATCATTCCATTTCAATTTAAATCGAGTCAAGAACGAGAAAAAGAATTAATGTCCCTTTCTGACGGTATCGCGATTGAAATACCTATAAATGGTATTTTCCATAAAAAGAGTATTTTTGCTTATTTCGATGATCCTCGATACCGAACAAAGAGTTCGGGAATTACGAAATATGGGACTATGGAGATGCATTCCATCCTTAAAAAAGAAGACTTGATTGAGTATCGAGGAGTCAAAGAATTTCGACCAAAATACCAAATGAAAGTCGATCGGTTTTTTTTCATTTCCGAGGAAGTACATATCTTACCGGGATCTGCTTCGATAATGGTACGGAACAATAGTATCATTGGAGTAGATACGCAAATTACTTTAAATACAAGAAGCCAAGTAGGGGGGGTGGTTCGGGTGGAGCGAAAAAAAAAAAAGATTGAACTAAAAATTTTTTCTGGAGATATCCATTTTCCTGGGGAGACAGATAAGATATCCCGCCATAGTGGCATTTTAATACCACCAGTAAAGACCAATTACAAGGAATCTAAAAATTGGAAAAATGGGCTCTATGTCCAACGGATCACCCCCACTAAGAAAAAGTATTTTGTTTTGGTTCGACCTGTAGTCACATATGAAATAACGGACGGTATCAGTTTAGCAACCCTTTTCCCTCAGGATCTGTTGCAAGAAAGAAATAATGTGCAACTTCGAGTTTTCAATTATATCCTTTATGGAAATGGCAAAGTCACTCGAGGAATTTCTGACACAAGTATTCAATTAGTACGTACTTGTTTAGTATTGAATTGGAACCAAGACAAAAAAAGTTCTTTTCTCGAAGAGGTCCGCGCTTCTTTTGTTGAAATAAGAACAAATGATATGATTCGCTATTTCTTAAAGATATGTTTAATAAAATCGGCTCTTTTCGGGAAAAGGAATGATCCTCCCCTCTTTTATGCTGATGGGTCAGAGCATACTACTATGAATCCGTTTTTTTCTATTTATTCAAAGACAAGACTTCAACAATCATTTAACCAAAACCAAGGAACTGTTGGTACGTTGTTGGTTAAAAATAAAGAATGTCGGTTTTTTATAATTGTGTCATCATCCAATTGTTTTCGAATGGGTCCATTCCCACTCAACGGTGTAAAATATCCCAAGGAATTAATTAAAAAAGATCGCCCAATTCCAATTAAGAATTCGTTCGGCCCTTTAGGAACAGTCCTTCAATTTGAAAAAAAAAAAGTATTTTACCATTTAATAACGCATAATCAGATCTTGGTAAATAATTATTTACAACTTGACAGTTTAAAACAAACCTTTCAAGTCCTTAAATGTCAATACTATTTAATAGATGAAAATGAAAGAATTTCTAATCTCGATTTATGTAGTAACATTATTTTGAATCCATTCAATTTGCATTGGTATTTTCTTCATTACAATTTTTGTGACGAGACATCGACAAAAATTCGTCTTGGACAATTTCTTTGCGAAAATGTATGTATAAAAAAAAATGGGCTGCACTTAAAATCGGGTCAAGTTCTAATTGTTCAGTTTGATTCTGTAGTAATAAGATCGGCTAAGCCTTGTTTAGCTACCCCAGGAGCAAGAGTTCATGGTCATTATGGGGAAATCATTTATGAAGGGGATACTGTCGTTACATTTATATATGAAAAATCCAGGTCTGGTGATATAACGCAGGGTCTTCCAAAAGTGGAACAAGTCTTAGAAGTTCGTTCGGTTGATTCAATATCAATGAATCTAGAAAAAAGGATTAATAGTTGGAACGAACGTATAAAAAAAATTATTGGAATTCCCTGGGGATTCTTGGTTGGGGCTGAGCTAACTATAGCGCAAAGTCGTATCTCTTTGGTTAATAAGATCCAAAAGGTTTATCGATCCCAGGGAGTGCAGATCCATAATAGACATATAGAAATTATTGTACGGCAAATAACATCCAAAGTCTTGGTTTCAGAGGATGGAATGTCTAATGTTTTTTTGCCGGGAGAACTAATTGGATTGTTTCGAGCAGAACGTACGGGGCGTGCTTTGGACGAAGCGATCTGTTATCGAACTATCTTATTGGGAATAACGAGAGCATCTTTGAATACTCAAAGTTTTATCTCCGAAGCAAGTTTTCAAGAAACTGCTCGAGTTTTAGCAAAAGCTGCCCTCCGAGGCCGTATTGATTGGTTGAAAGGACTAAAAGAAAACGTTGTTCTCGGGAGGATGATACCCGTTGGTACTGGATTCAAGGGATTCGTACACCGTTCAACTCAACATACGAACATTAGCGTTCCCTTAACAATAAAAAACAAGACTATATTCGAGGGAGAAATGAGAGATATTTTGTTTTACCATGGCGAATTCTTGTTTTTCAAAGAATTTAGGTGATAGATCAAAACAACAATAATTGTGGCGATTTAACAAAACGGAGTCATCTTTTATTATAAAATTGTTAGAGTTATTTAATAAATTTAGTAATAAAATAAAGAAAAAAAAAAAAAAATAACGAATAGAAAGAAATTAATGGTAATGGTTTGGGTTGTGTATCAATGGACAATCCACATTAGAAAAGAAGGTTCCGTTGGAACAATTTTTTATTTCAGGATACCTCATCTCTTAAAAAAAAAAAAAAAAAAGAGTTAAAGTGTGTGGAGAAATGACAAGAAGATATTGGAACATCAATTTGGAAGAGATGATGGAAGCGGGAGTTCATTTTGGTCACGGTACTAGAAAATGGAATCCTCGAATGTCACCTTATATCTCTGCAAAATGTAAGGGTATTCATATTTTAAATCTTACCAGAACTGCCCGTTTTTTATCAGAGGCGTGTGATTTAGTTTTTGATGCAGCAAGTCGAGGAAAACAATTTTTAATTGTTGGGACAAAAAATAAAGCAGCTGATTCAGTAGCATGGGCTGCAATAAGGGCTCGATGTCATTATGTTAATAAAAAATGGCTTGGGGGTATGTTAACGAATTGGTCCACTACAGAAACACGACTTCAGAAATTCAGGGACTTAAGAATGGAACAAAAGGCGGGGAGGCTTGCTCGTCTCCCGAAGCGAGATGCTGCGGTGTTGAAGAGACAATTATCTCATTTGCAAACATATCTGGGCGGGATTAAATATATGACCGAGTTACCGGATATTGTAATCATCGTTGATCAACAAGAAGAATATACGGCCCTTCGAGAATGTATTACTTTGGGAATTCCCACGATTTGTTTAATCGATACAAACTGTGATCCGGATCTCGCCGATCTTTCGATTCCGTCAAACGATGATGCTATCTCTTCAATCCGATTAATTCTTACCAAGTTAGTATTTGCAATTTGTGAAGGCCGTTCTAGCTATGTAAAAAATCCTTGATTTTATTATGAAATCAACAATTCAAGTCCTCTAATTTATAATTAAGGTTACTATTCCTGAATATAAAAACGATTTAATAAAGGGCTGGGGCTATTATGCGGTTAATCGGTATCCTAAATATAAAAGTAAAAAAAGTAGATAAGTCGACAAAGAGATGGTTGAATCAAAATAATTTTTTTTAAGTTATATTTCTGTCAGAGGACAATATGAATATTCTATCATATTCAATCAACACACTAAAGGGGTTATATGATATGTCTGGTGTGGAAGTAGGTCAACATTTTTATTGGCAAATAGCAGGGTTTCAAATCCATGGCCAGGTACTTATAACTTCTTGGGTTGTAATTACTATCTTACTAGGTTCAGCTGCTATAGTTGTTCGGAATCCACAAACCATTCCGACAGGTGGTCAGAATTTCTTTGAATATGTCCTTGAATTCATTCGAGACGTGAGCAAAACTCAAATTGGAGAAGAATATCGCCCTTGGGTTCCTTTTATTGGAACTATGTTTCTCTTTATTTTTGTTTCTAATTGGTCAGGGGCCCTTTTGCCTTGGAAAATCTTACAGTTACCTCACGGGGAGTTAGCCGCACCCACGAATGATATAAATACTACTGTTGCTTTAGCTTTACTCACGTCAGTAGCCTATTTTTATGCGGGTCTTACAAAAAAAGGATTAGGTTATTTTGGTAAATACATACAACCAACTCCAATTCTTTTGCCGATTAACATTTTAGAGGATTTCACAAAACCTCTATCACTTAGTTTTCGACTTTTTGGAAATATATTAGCGGATGAATTAGTAGTTGTTGTTCTTGTTTCTTTAGTACCTTTAGTGGTTCCTATACCTGTCATGTTCCTCGGATTATTTACAAGTGGGATTCAGGCTCTTATTTTTGCAACTTTAGCCGCAGCTTATATAGGCGAATCCATGGAAGGTCATCATTGATTAGTCTTAGTCTTCGGAAGAGTCGATTTTTAAGTTTAGATCCAATCATGTGTGGTTCAATAGAAAAAAGGGTCGAGATGTGTAAAAAAAAGTCGTTGGTTAATAGAGAACGGTTGCGCCAGATATGTGGAATCGTATGATTATAGGTTCATTTTTTGAAGTTCATTTTTTCGATTAGATGTTTCAAAGAATGATTACAAAATCCAAGTGAATTTAAGATACAATAGGCGGTTTACGTTATGTAAGAAACATATGTATATTTGATATTAGATATTGACAAGTTATATATGAACGAATAGTCAATTTGTCTTAGTTGAATTTGTATAGAGATGGCAACGGAAGTCTTTTCGTTTGTTTCGTTTATAACTGTGAATTGAATAAAAAAAATACAGAGATAAAATAAAGAAAAAGATGCAAGAAGGCTTAGAAAAAGGAAATAGAGAAACTCGCGTTGGATTCATCCCGAAAGACTCTACAATTTGTAACTAAAAAAGATGAAGCCTTTGCTAATCATTCAAACAATTTTTATTATTACTATCGATATTAATTCAAATTCGATATTTTTTATTTTTCTACTCGATGGATATTACAATGGAATAATTAAGTCCTAATTCATTGGTTGATTGTATCATTAACCATTTCTTTTTTTGTGTGTGAGGAACTATCTATCATGAATCCACTGATTTCTGCCGCTTCCGTTATTGCTGCTGGATTGGCTGTAGGTCTTGCTTCTATTGGACCTGGAGTTGGTCAAGGTACTGCTGCAGGACAAGCTGTCGAAGGTATTGCGAGACAGCCCGAGGCCGAGGGAAAAATACGAGGTACTTTATTACTTAGTTTAGCTTTTATGGAAGCGTTAACAATTTATGGATTGGTTGTAGCATTAGCTCTTTTATTTGCAAATCCTTTTGTTTAATCTGATAAACGGAAAAGAAATACATCTTTCTTTTATGGTTTGAAACGGGCAGGTTGTTTTTTTACATTTGATTTAAATTTCGCCCCTACACAATTTCCTATACTTATTCATTCAGAAAATAACCCAAGGGAAGGAATGATTTGAAGATGAAGAATTAGTGTTATCCACTCGTTTTCTTCCTTCCTTCCCCTTACTTAAATCAAAAGCAAAGCGGAAGTGCGAGCTATTTCGCAATTCACATGAAAACTAGGACCTAATTCTAACAAATTCGATTTTATTTCAAACCTATTTTTGATTTAGAAATAGTAAATAAGTGAAGCAATACAATGATTTTTTTCGTTTACCTATAAAAGGAGATCGTATGAAAACTGTAACCGATTCTTTCGTTTTCTTGGGTCACTGGCCATCCGCCGAGAGTTTCGGGTTTAATACCGATATTTTAGCAACAAATCTAATAAATCTCAGTGTAGTGATTGGCGTATTGATCTTTTTTGGAAAGGGAGTGTGTGCGGGTTGTTTATTTCAAAAATAGGTTGGATTCCACCAGCTGTACCTTTTTTCTTTATAACTAGGGACGAAAGGTGCATTATTTCGCGAATTACTTCTGAATAAATTAATTTTATGTAAGAACCATAGCATTTCGCAAGTTGTTGGTAAATATACTTTGATTCTCTCTCAACCAATAATGTGGGCCCATTAACATGGTTAAAACTAAACCGTTTGAAGTCCAAGGATAGCGGCGTATTCTTTCTACCACTATGTTAGAGACAGTTAAAAAAAAAAATGATCAATTTATCGATATCGAACACTCATGGCGATAAAATGGTTTAAATACTTATTTTTTTTTTTTTTCGTTTTAAATTCAATATTAATATATATTAATAAATGCCAATTAAAGGCTGAATCGATGACCTACATATAAAATAATAAAAATTTTTGGATTTGAAAAGAAAAAAAACAATTTTGCTGACAATTACTTTTTTTGTTTGGTCAGAAGAGTCCTCCGAATAGTCTGGTTTTTTTTTTAATGATCTGTTTCCATTTTGTTAATATGAACAGAGAAGAGAGGATAGGTTCATTACATTCAAAAAAGATACGGAAATTAACCCTAAATGATTGAAGTAATTGAGCGTGAGAGCCAAATGAATTGAAAAATTCAAGTTTGGTTCGGGAAGGGATCATGAACATTTTAAAATGAATGGAAAGATAATCTACTTTCATTAAGTGATTTATTAGATAATCGAAAACAGCGGATCTTGAATACTATTAGAAATTCCGAAGAACTACGCGGAAGGGCCATTGAACAATTGGAAAAAGCCCGGGCTCGCTTAAGGAAAATAGAAATAGAAGCAGATCAGTTTCGAGTGAATGGATATTCAGAAATCGAACGAGAAAAAATGAATTTGATTAATTCAACTTATAAAACTTTAGAACAATTAGAAAATTACAAAAATGAAACCATTCGCTTTGAACAACAAAGAGCGATTAATCAAGTCCGACAACGGGTTTTCCAACAAGCTTTACAAGGAGCTTTAGGAACTCTGAATAGTTGTTTGAACAACGAATTACATTCACGTACCATCCATGCTAATATTGGGATGTTTGGGGCCCTGAACGAAATAACTGATTAGTCCTTTTTTTCGACGTGTAGGTATTATTTTTTTGTTTCCACAAAAAATTAAGAAAGACTCATGGTAACCATTCGAGCAGACGAAATTAGCAATATTATCCGTGAACGTATTGAACAATATAATCGAGAAGTAAAAGTAGTAAATACCGGTACCGTACTTCAAGTAGGTGATGGCATTGCTCGTATTCACGGTCTTGATGAAGTCATGGCAGGTGAATTAGTCGAATTTGAAGAGCGTACAATAGGTATTGCTCTTAATTTGGAATCAAACAATGTTGGTGTTGTATTAATGGGTGATGGTTTGATGATACAAGAAGGAAGTTCTGTAAAAGCAACAGGAAGAATTGCTCA